CTGAGTTAAAAGGGCTTATTTGATTTAATTCCCGAACTAGTAACTAGGTAGTTAAAATTTCTATATCCACATTATATATATTAAGTATATGCAGTAGACCTATAGTGGCCTTTAAAAATAATCAACTGGATTTACCTAGCAAGTCTAGGGTAAAATGAGGTGTTTCACGACTGGCCCTAATTTCTTTTATTGAGATGATCTCTATCAAAAAAAAAATTCACTTGATTTATACATAACAGACATGTACACTTGCCAATTCGACATAAAAAAATTTCAAGAGATTTATGTGATAAAGAGATTATACTTGTCCCCTAAGACTAAAATCTTAGATCAAATTTTGATAACTTCTTGATCCCGCTTACTAGATATATTTTAGTAGATTTATATAGAGAATGTCGATTCTAATGAACCATTCATGAATGACGAATCCAAAACAAAAATTCTATACAATTCTGAAAAACCCAAAGATCCCTCAGATCTAATCATTCCGTTATATTGACAATTTCAAAAAACTGATCATACTATGATGATAGTATGAGGGCGGTTGGGCAAGTCGGCCCCCATCGTCTAGCGGTTTAGGACATCTCTCTTTCAAGGAGGCAGCGGGGATTCGAATTCCCCTGGGGGTAGGGTACTACGAAAGGAAGTTGATCATGGATTACCAATAAGCCTCAAATTGATTCTTCCTGGGTCGATGCCCGAGTGGTTAATGGGGACGGACTGTAAATTCGTTGGCAATATGTCTACGCTGGTTCAAATCCAGCTCGGCCCAATAATTTGCCAATCTACCATGAGATCCCTTATCCTTTAGAAATACCCCACACGAAGAAAAAAAATAATCAAATTTTCTGCTAGATCCCTTACTTCCCTGGGATTGTAGTTCAATTGGTCAGAGCACCGCCCTGTCAAGGCGGAAGCTGCGGGTTCGAGCCCCGCCAGTCCCGCCGGATCCAATATCCAATAAATGCATCAATTCATTTTTCCCTTTAATATGAACTAGTAAAGGGTGTCGGGGGTATACTTTCATTCCCATTTCTTTCCTTTTTTTTTCTTAATTTTTAGAGCAAATCCCCACCCCCAAAATAGTTCATTTAATGAATATTAGATCTTTTGTACAGCCTCATCTTTATCTTCCCAAAATTCTTTATCTTCCAAAAAATAACAGTAAAAAGGGGAGTTTAGAACTTAACTCTTTTTTTCCATTTCGCTTTTATTGTTTGTTTATGTTTAGGTTTGTAACTATGTGACTAATCGAAGTGGAAAGGCAATCTGGCGATCCTTCATCAGATGATTGTACAAGGAAGGCACAAGGTAGGGGAAAAAATAAGGAAACGGATGATAACTAAAAGAATTTTGGCTTGATTGAGTCAGGAATCCTAATTTTTTTTGGTATGGATAAAAGAATTTCCTATGTTATACTATTCAAGTCTCGACGACGAATTGATTTGCTAGATCAGATATTGTTATTCATGATATTGATCCGATTCAATAGCATCGAGAGGTAATTCAGTCATTGAATTTACAGACGAAAAATTTTTCATCTCTAGGGGATTAAATCCCGAGTTATTGCGAAGTAAAAAAACCGATGAGATTATGGAAGTAAATATTCTTGCATTTATTGCTACTGCATTATTCATTCTAGTTCCTACCGCCTTTCTACTTATCATTTACGTCAAAACAGTCAGTCAAAATGATTAATTCAATTGAATTTTGAAATTCATTTGAATGAAACTTTCCTTCTGAGTTCTTATCAAGAATTTTCGAAGTCAAATGAAAGGGATTCCAATTTTTCGTTTTAACTTAAATGAAATGAGCGAACTAGAATCGGCAGTATTCTAAGTATACTAAGAGATAGTATGTATGGTAAGAAAGAAATAGATGAATCTTTCTTACCATAGATACTATCTATCTCTTAATCTATAAAGGTGTAATTTAGAATAACTTCAGTTTCTGTAGATCAACCTACAATATTAATATTCTTTTCATATCTATATGAATTCCATATATTGTATGGAATTGACATAACACCCAATTTGCTAGATCTATTTGTTCCGATCAATCTGAAATAATCTTATCTTAGGATTCTAATTCTTTTACTAAAAAGTAAGAGCAAACCTAACCAATTTTTAACGCCCGAAACATGATATGAAATAAGTCGATAAAGCATAAATCGCCTTTCTAAAATTAGAAACCAAGCGGAAAATGCCCAATATGTGACTCGCCCAATGCAAGATCTTTTTGTTGCATAGTCTTTCGTTAGACAACCACTATCTCATTTCTCATAGAAAGTGCGTATACACTTAACAAAACGACTTCTTCATTGAACAGTAAAGAGAGAAAGAAATAAAAAAACGGGCCGGTCTTCCTCAGTATCTATCTATAAAGTATAGTAAGAGCCCATTCGATTGATTGCAATAGCAAATTTCGGAATAATTTTTGGTTGTAAAAAATTTATAACCCTCTTAATCCCTTTCTTGTCGAAATAGAAACACAGGAGTCGCTGCAATATCTCTTTGATTGAAAGAGTATGATATGAATCATATCATAGATTACTCCATTGGACTCCAACGGTATTCGAAATCGAGAGATATTTATTTGAAATAATTCAAAGCGTGTCGCAGAACGATCTATAAAACAATTAATACGGTTTGATTCCTCAACTCAATTAAATTAGTAGTACTTCTAGAGCCCACTTCTTCCCCACACTACGAGTGAAAGGGAAAATGTAAACACTACCATTAAAGCAGCCCAAGCGAGACTTACTATATCCATGTGAATTATGTCCCCTATCTCTATAAATACGAAGGAATTATTCTATTATTCTTCACTAATAATAGTGGAATCAATGGCGGAGAGTCAAAAAAGGATTCTGACCGAACACCGTTGATAAACCAATCCAATAAATCAATTATGATTTCGAATCGGGAAAGATTAAACACAAGAAAAAAATACGTAGTAACACCCCAAAGGAATGGGAACATGGAACAATTAACAATAAGAATAATAAGGCCTATTCTTTTTTGATTTTGTTGACCTTGATAAGTAAAAATAGAAAAGGAGAAATCACTAAAAAAGAGAAATCACTATCTATTAAAGACCTCTATTTCTACATTTGATACCCCTTTTCCCAATTATCGCTGTGAAACAGGGGGTTTTCCTAGGGGTTGCCGAAAATTAATTCTGTCTTTTTCCTTTTCCTCTTTTTTCTAGAAAGGTCAATTATCTATTTAATCTAATATTGATTAGATACCTGAACACTCAGAGATTCTCGCGAGTCCGTCGTATATAAAGCAACTTCCGCCCCTTTCCAAAACTATTAATTGAATAATTGAATCAGATTTCCTATCAGGCTCTCCAATCTGATTCAATTAATAGGCATTAGACACTCCCTTAGTAATAGAAGGGAGTCGTGAAGTCTTGATAGCCCCTCTACCGAATATTTCCTTGAATCCTAGATGCGAAAGAGGATTCACAAGCTTTTTTTTAGAAAAGCTTCAGACCACATGCTTAGAATTCTCAACAGTTTGTTTCCTCTGCTTCTACTAGGGAAGAATTCTGCGAGTTATATCAGCAGAACAGAAGAGAAGAAGAGAGTTCGAGTTTTTTGTTGATCAGGCGACACCCGGATTTGAACTGGGGAAAAAGGATTTGCAGTCCCCCGCCTTACCACTCGGCCATGCCGCCAAAATGATCCAAAATGGAGGAAAATTTTCTCGGATTACTGAATTTTTATTGTACTTGCATTTTGACTCCCATTTTCCTTAAAACTTTTCCTAACAGAAACACTCCTTTTGGATTTGATCCATCCCCCATTGGATAGTATCTGAAACTCCACAATCCTAAAAACATTCTCTCGCTTTTCTATTGAAAAAGAAAATGTGAATTTTCAGTCGACAAATTTGAACCATTAACTATTTTCTTACTTGTTTCTTACTTGGAATTCATGAACGATTCTGGGATTTGAATCTCAAATTGTGTTTTCCTAATGACATAAGAAAATACAAATTGAGACAGAACTAATCAGTATTTATTTTTTTCAATCAAAAAATCCTTCTCAATTTCAATTATAACAAAAGATATGAGTATATGTAAACCCCAGAACATAAATTGTTACACAGATATCTATTTTTTAGATATGTTGTCGCTAGGGAATTATCATCAAATTTTCTTACTTCACTTTTGGATTGAATAGAACTTTTGATAAAGCACGACCTCGGCTGTCCCGAATAGAACCGGCAATAAAAGAAAAGTTGGATATTCTAACTATCTGCATACTTGTTTAATAAATGCACCCCTTATTATACACCTCAAATCAGATTGTACTAAAAAAAAATCAGTTTAAAGTACAAATATCTCTCTTCTCTGCGAATCTTTTTTTTTTGAACAACGAAATCCCTAACATAAAGGCGGTTAAGTGCTAAAAAATGGATTCTATATTGTTTCTCATTTTTGTATCTTTGTCTTTATCTCCCCAATACCAAATCCTTTTATTTTTTCTCAAATTCAAATATGTAATCAAATATGTAATATTATATCAAATATGTAATATCATAATAATGGTATAATTAAAATCATTTGATTTTTGTTTTGCTATTCGATAGCAAATCCTATGACTTTAATAAGTCTAAGTGACAGAATTCTGTTTCTAGGACTGTTTTCTAAATTCCTTTCCATTTAGATCTATTGCAACTTCCAATTTAAGTAGAAAATTCTCTTTATTCCTCCGTTCATACGTAGTTGATACATTTTATTCCAAATATGGAGTTGGGTAAAATTTCATGTAATTCAGTAAACAGAATAGAAATTCCATCAGTGCTAGATCGTCGATTTAATTCAATGAAGAATGTACTTACTAAGTGGGATTTTTTGAGAAATGGGAAATTCAAAATGCTCGGGGATGTAAATGAGGCAATGTCTACAATACCTGGATTTAATCAGATCCAATTTGAAGGATTTTGTAGGTTCATTGATCAGGGTTTGACAGAAGAACTTTATAAGTT